CAGTAAATGGAAAACTACTGATATACCATCTTTGTGAGATCGTCAATATTGTACCGAAGGTGTATTTAGAGTATACCAAATCAGTATAACTATCCTTACTCTAACACAGCAACGCAATTTTAATCAGTATAAAAAAAAGATAATTCCTTTTCTTGTTCCTTGTTTATGTAGAACCACGTATCATTCATTCAATAGAAAATGAATCAAATAAAATTCCGGTACTATTACGACTTCGGAATAGAAACTGAAGATCTTGGGAAAGTTTTCATTGATGTATTCTAATTTCTACAAATCAAGTAAACGAAAAATGAAGGATTAGATACAATTGAAAATTGTCAAAATGCAAATGATTTTCAAAATCAATTCTTTTATTGCATAGTAAATCAAAGATCATTTCATTTGTGAAAGAAGTTACACGACACAGTTCTTATAATGAATCGATTTCTTTATAATTTATAATCACGGGATCGATAGATGTCAGATGAATCTTTTTTTTTTTTCGCTCTATCTTTGTTAGTGCCGTCTATAATGATTGATGAATTAAAAAGTTTCAATTGAAACGGATTCTGTCAATTGGTATTTTTCTTATAATCATAATCATATCGCACAAAACAGAAAATTTAGGTAAGTGTTTAGAAACATATGTATAAAAAGAACGTATCTCATTTAGCTTATTCATGCCTACTATAACTAGTTATTTCGGTTTTCTACTGGCTGCTTCAACTATAACCCCAGCTCTATTGATTGGTTTGAACAAGATACGACTTATTTGAAATTTCTTGTTCGTTCGATTAATTTCATTCCAAAAAAGAAATCTTTTTATGAGATTCCATGTCTTCCATAGTTCTTTCCCACATCCATTGTAAATTCTTAGCCATTGAGATTCATGGGCAATTCGGATTAATATATAGGGATAGATATTACCTCTTTTTTTTTTCCCTTTCAACTAAATCGAAATGATTGAAGTTTTTCTATTTGGAATCGTGTTAGGTTTAATTCCTATTACTTTGGCCGGATTGTTTGTAACTGCGTATTTACAATACAGACGCGGGGATCAGTTGGACCTTTGATTGAGTAAAATCGTTTTTTTTTTTTTTTATTGACCTCCTGCAGATTTAGGGAGGAGGTCAAATTTAGATTGCAGTTCAAGTTAAATTTAGATTGCAGTTCAAGTTAGTTAAGTTATTTGATTATGATTCGACCTAAAAATAACGGAATCACGCTCTGTAGGATTTGAACCTACGACATCGGGTTTTGGAGACCCACGTTCTACCGAACTGAACTAAGAGCGCTTTCTTATGACAGGAGATACTACTGTAAAGAAAGGGATTCTTTTTCTGTTGTATCCCAAATACATCTTGCATGCAATGCATATAGTATCATAAAAAAGATTATGTACAACTTTTATCGATTTCAATGGATCCCTCGTTACTACTCATAGGAGAAGTAATAGGTAGGGATGACAGGATTTGAACCCGTGACATTTTGTACCCAAAACAAACGCGCTACCAAGCTGCGCTACATCCCTTTCAATTGTTGTACAGTGTCATTGTAGAAAATCCCTGTCTTGTTTTCCACATCATTGGAAACTTCTATTTAGATACAATCTATCTTGCCATTTGTTCTTTTCTTTTTGGTCTCATATAATAATAAAAGTATTCTATACATAGGACATAGGAAACGAGCATAGAAAAAATGCAATTTTCGAGAATTCTCAGGTAGAAGAGAAGCAGTTTCTTTTTTTTTTTTTTCGGTTTTAGGGACAGGAGGATATCATCTACCAGGTTATTGTACATATCCATTTTGATTAGGGGTTCCCTGTAAAAATACAAGGGATCTTGAATTACATACGATATTCATCTAATCATATATGTATTACAATTATACGTATTACAATACAGAAGGAGGATTTTCAATGCGCGATATAAAAACATATCTCTCTGTGGCACCTGTTATAAGTACTCTATGGTTCGGGTCTTTAGCGGGTCTATTGATAGAGATCAATCGTTTATTCCCAGATGCGTTGGTATTCCCCTTTTTTTCATTCTAGGCATTCATATGGGAAGTGGGGTGAAGAAGATTAGAGAGATAATAAATTATCTGTGACTAATTCATCCCTCTTTTTGTTTTTTCTTTTCGGTTCTTTAGAACTTGAGAATAGGAAGGAAAGAATTCAAGTGGCTTAAAACCCCATGAACCTCGGGTTCAGGATAGAATGGATTGGAAGGATAACAGAAAAATGTGGGTGTAGGTAGGGCAGTCTATACTGTTCGAGATCATATAAGATATTTCTAATAAATGCTATTAGGAAAAATGGATAGTTAGAAAGAATTGTATTACTTCTCATTATTTATATTTTTTTTTTTTTTGTATTGCACCGAAATCTTTCCGAAGTAAAGTAGATTTCTTATTAGCAAATTCTATTTTTTTTTTTTTTCTTACCTTTTTTCTTCTGTTCGGATCGAAAATAGAAGAATTGAGTGAATCTAAAATCAAAAGGAGGTTCATGGCCAAGGGTAAAGATGTCAGAGTGAGAGTGATTTTGGAATGTACCAGTTGTGCCAGAAATGGTGGCAATAAGGAATCGCGGGGCATTTCCAGATATATTACTCAAAAGAATCGACACAATACACCTAGTCGATTGGAATTGAGAAAATTCTGTCCCTATTGTTACAAGCATACAACTCATGGGGAAATCAAGAAATAGATTGAACTGAATTGTATGTGCCACCCTACTTTTCAAAAGAATCAAAAGAACAGGAAAAAATTACATATCACATATCTAAATCGAAAAAAAAAAAGAATATAGAAAAAGAATATTTTAAATAAAAAAAAAATCCTATTTCCTCATTCATTTGGGATCTGACGAAATAGGATTTTCAATTTCGAGATAAGGAATAAATCATGGATAAATCCAAGCGACCCTTTCGTAAATCCAAGCGATCTTTTCGTAGGCGTTTGCCCCCAATTGGATCGGGGGATCGAATTGATTATAGAAACATGAGTTTAATTAGTCGATTTATTAGTGAACAAGGAAAAATATTATCTAGACGAGTGAATAGATTGACTTTGAAACAACAACGCTTAATTACTATTGCTATAAAACAAGCTCGTATTTTATCTTCATTACCTTTTCTGAATAATGAGAAACAATTTGAAAGAACTGAGTCAATCCCTCGAGCAACTGGTCCTAGAACCAGAAATAAATAGACCGATTCCTCAATTCAGTCAAAATTCCAGTAAGAACTAAAACTCAGATTGATATTTTGTTCGAAAAGCCTCAAAAAGAAAAAAAAAAGAATGGAGTAAGAAGCAATCTTTTTTGATTGAAACGTGTTCGTTCATTCCTAGTACTTATCTTATCGTATTCATTATTACTCTACCTTTCCCGGAGTTCATTCTCCGGGGTAACTCCGTTTAAATCATTCGGATGGATTTTGTACAATTTCTGTTATTTGATGCTCTCATTGCAAATCGTGTAAAGGCAATTCCTATTTGATATAGCTATTTGTGCAAGTATTTTACGATTAAGAAGCAATTGCTTCTTATACAGATCATGTATTAATCGACTATAACTATAGGATACCCTATTCTCATGAGTTACTGCATTTATTCGAGTGATCCACAAACGACGAAAATCCCTTTTTTGCCTGCCTCTATCCCGATGAGTAGAAACTAAAGCTCTCATTTTCTGTTGAGTTGAAGTTCGGGTAAGTCTTGAATGAGCCCCTCGAAAGGTTGATGCAAATAAACGAATTTTTGTTCGACGTCTCCGAGCAATATATCCTCGTTTTACTCTGGTCATTGAATCAAATAAAACTAAAACTTTGATGAATAACTAATCGATTTATTTTCTTTCAGTCATTCTTTTCCCCTACCTTAGTGTATTAATAACAAAACGGATTCTTCCGATGTATAAAAAAAAAATTCCAATGGCCTTTGCTACTATGACCTTCCCAACCACAATTTTTGATTTCTTACAGATATTTCAACTCGAATCGAAAGAAGAAATTTTAATGATACTAGGTATCAAAAAAATAGGAAATTCGATAGTAAATGGATAAAGAAATAGTGGGTTCCATCGTTTCTATGGTTACTTCTTAAACGGTGAGGTCCTTTCTATACACCGGAGCCTCTTCCTCATTGAATCAATTAATCAATGTTATTGGTAACTTGTACAGTTCACACTCTTTGGCTCTACTCATGAATTTTCGAGTAATAGGTCTTTTCACAAAAAGATCTATCCATACAGTGACGGCATTTAATTATGAAGGTTGGCTAGGTAGCTGACCCTGTTAGTCCGTTCTCGAAAGAGTAAGAGCAGTTTCTGCTTCTTGAATACAATTTTCCCGCTTACTGGATAACTATTTGCTACCAATGGGAAATTACATCTCAGCTAAAATCTAAGTGATTGGATTTACACCAATGGGAACCATAAATTCCATACACAAGTGATGCAATGGAGTTCTTCCATTCTATCCTATTCATTGGTACTGGTCATTGATACTGGAAAAATTGTCTCATTTGTTCCAGCTCATGATCTGAACGAGTCGCACATACACCCTAGTACATGTTCCTCGACGCTGAGGGCATCCTCGAAGAGCGGGGGATTTCGTGACATTTCTGATTGGCTGTCTTGTGTTTCTAATAAGTTGTTTAATAGTTGGCATGCTGAATTGTAGACAAAATGAGCTGGTGTAGATCGATCCTAACCGGATGATTATGAATTCCTTTCATTTAATATTTGATTCGGGTAATAAGATCAAATATCAAATCACGGTTTCTTTTTACTATTTTTTTTTTTTAGTTCGAAATGGATTTACGCGAAATTCCCGCTATTTTCGACCGCTACAAGATCAACAATGCCATGAGCTTGGGCTTCTGTTGCTGACATAAAAACATCTCTTTCCATGTCTTCCGATACAACCCATAAAGGGTTTCCCGTTCTTTGTACATAAACCCTTGTGAGGGTTTCGCGGAGTTTCAATAGTTCTTCTGCTTCCAAGATAAATTCTCCTGCTTGTGCCTCATAAAAAGAACTGGCAGGTTGGTGAATCATAACCCTGATTGATATAATATAATGAGCGATTGCTTTATCTTGCCTGATCCGGCGAGGCGAAGAATAGCAGGAAAAAAAAAAAATTAATCGAATTAAACAACCGTACAGGCACTTTTTGAACATTGCATACGGCTTCGTAATGGAATTGACTTTTCCCTTCCAACGGAAGGAAGAAAGAGAAAAAAAAAAATCCACCGGACCCTCCCTTAAATCATCCATTTACCACCCTTCCTTTCGGAGTATCCAAAAATACTATGATGGTTCCGTTGCTTTATATATTTATATTATCTGTGATTCAGCAATCCCAAAGTTTCTTTCGGATCGGATTAAATAAGGAAAAAGATTCTTTTTGTTTTTCATTTTCGTACTCTTTCATAACATAAATATCAGAAAGAGACTTATAGTGTGGAAGCAAAAAAGTTTGTGACGCTAAAATGGACCTCCGTAAGCGTAAGATCAAATTGGCAATAACCTTTGTTTCATACAACTATCTCGATACATAATCTCATGTTAGGAAAAAACAATAAAGAGTTGCTTATATCGAACTCGAAATGCCATGCTATTATTACTTATTATTATTCATATGAATATATGAAAAATGGCGAAGGCATAGTTTTTCTTTTTTCTCTCAAATAAAAAACTCATTGGCGCCAAGCGTGGGGGAATGCTAGACGTTTGGTAATTTCTCCTCCGACCAGAACGAAAGATCCCATTGAAGCGGCTAATCCCATACATATTGTATGTACATCTGGTGGTACAAATTGCATAGTATCATAAAGAGCTATCCCTGGTATTACCCATCCGCCGGGAGAGTTTATAAATAAATACAGATCCTTGGTATCATCCTCTATACTGAGATATACCATGAGACCAACAATTTGATTCGACATTTCGCTATCAATCTCTTGGCCTAAAAAAAGTAATCTTTCTCGATAAAGTCGGTTGATTAGGACAAAACTTTATTCCTTAGGAACCGTACACGCACCTTTGGATGCATACGGTTCAAAAAATGAAAATTGCTAAAAAATCAATGTGGTGATTCCAGCCCCATTTTCTTTTTTTTTTTTTTTTTAGTTAGCAAATTTTTCCTAACGAAGAAAGCTTTTTTGATTCCATTTTTAAAGAAAATAGGCTTACTTAACGATAAAAAAAAAAAAGAAAAGAATTCACGGAACTTTTCGAACTAACCTCTCATTGATGTATTGTTTCATCGAGATAAAAATCACGATGTTATTTTCTTGTTCCTGAATGGGCCTGTTCAATTCTTTTAGGTTTATGCTCTACTCCGGGTCCGGGTAAGATAAAAATATTCCCCAATTCCATTTGCACATATAGGACAAATGATCCCAATACCACTTCTTTTTGCTACAACTTTTTTTTTTCAAGTTGTTCATACTTTCCACCAAATATTCGATGTATTCATCATATTATTCTATCAATTGGCAGCTTTCTATCTAGGGATAAAATCTTTGATGATATCAAGTGGTAATCGTACATATATTATTTCTTGGGTAGTTTTTAAACGGAGCCTGGATACTTTAACTTCATTTTCTTGGTCCAAACCAACCATAAATTTTTTAAATATTGATCCCAAAATCAATTCATATGTAATTGCACTTCGCGCTCCGAATTTTGGATGGTTCAATCCATCCATTCTTCTTGGGCGAAACAGAGGATATCTCGATCGGGGAAGATAACGGGGAAATTCCATATGGCCCAATATGTCTGACAAGTCGCACTATATGTCAACCCAAACAGCATCTTCCTCTCCGGGACTCCGAAAAGGTACTTTTGGAACACCAATGGGCATTCAATTAAAGGAAAAGTTTAGTACTATATTTCACTTTGATGTGGAAACGTAAAAAAGTGTTGATTTTATTTAAAATATTTTCATTTATCGTATATTATACATAGATTTCAGGTTCACGGGATAAGACGGAATGAATAAAGAAAAATTCTTACAAATGGATCGAGTCGTTCGAATGATCAACAATATGCATTCGATCTTCAAAGAAGTACCAATCCCCCCCATTGCGTATTGGTACTTATCGGGTATAGAATAAATCTGCTTCTCTTTGTTCCTACGAACAGAATTGTTCCATTATTACCATACCAACGGAACGTAATAAATATTAACCTTTGCTCTGAGATAATCCACTGAAAGGGTGAGGTCCATAGCATAGTCTTTTCCAATGCGATAAAGTTACATAGTGTCTATTTTTCTTTGATAAAGGGGTATTTCCATGGGTTTGCCTTGGTATCGTGTTCATACTGTCGTATTGAATGATCCCGGTCGGTTGCTTTCTGTACATATAATGCATACAGCTCTAGTTTCCGGTTGGGCCGGTTCAATGGCTCTATATGAATTAGCTGTTTTTGATCCTTCTGATCCTGTTCTTGATCCAATGTGGAGACAAGGTATGTTCGTTATACCCTTCATGACTCGTTTAGGAATAACCAATTCATGGGGTGGTTGGAGTATCACAGGAGGGACTATAACGAATCCGGGTCTTTGGAGTTACGAAGGTGTGGCTGGGGCACATATTATGTTTTCTGGCTTGTGCTTCTTGGCAGCTATCTGGCATTGGGTGTATTGGGACCTAGAAATATTCTGTGATGAACGTACGGGAAAACCTTCTTTAGATCTGCCCAAGATTTTTGGAATTCATTTATTTCTCTCAGGGTTGGCTTGCTTTGGGTTTGGCGCATTTCATGTAACAGGGTTGTATGGTCCTGGAATATGGGTGTCCGATCCTTATGGACTGACTGGAAAAGTACAATCTGTAAGTCCAGCTTGGGGTGCGGAAGGTTTTGATCCTTTTGTCCCGGGAGGAATAGCTTCTCATCATATTGCAGCGGGTACATTGGGCATATTAGCAGGCCTATTCCATCTTAGTGTCCGCCCACCCCAACGTCTATACAAAGGATTACGTATGGGAAATATTGAAACTGTCCTCTCCAGCAGTATCGCAGCTGTCTTTTTTGCAGCTTTCGTTGTTGCTGGAACTATGTGGTATGGGTCAGCAACTACCCCCATCGAATTATTTGGGCCCACTCGTTATCAGTGGGATCAAGGATACTTCCAGCAAGAAATATATCGAAGAGTTGGCAACGGGCTATCCGAAAATCTTAGTTTATCGGAAGCTTGGTCTAAAATTCCCGAAAAATTAGCTTTTTATGATTACATCGGTAATAATCCGGCGAAGGGGGGATTATTTAGAGCGGGCTCAATGGACAACGGGGATGGAATAGCTGTTGGATGGTTAGGACACCCCGTCTTTCGAGATAACGAAGGGCGTGAGCTTTTTGTACGTCGCATGCCGACTTTTTTTGAAACATTTCCTGTAGTTTTGGTAGACGGAGATGGAATTGTGAGAGCCGATGTTCCTTTTCGAAGGGCAGAATCCAAGTATAGTGTCGAACAAGTAGGTGTAACTGTTGAGTTCTATGGTGGCGAACTCAATGGAGTCAGTTATAGCGATCCTGCTACTGTGAAAAAATATGCTAGACGCGCTCAATTGGGGGAAATTTTTGAGTTAGATCGTGCTACTTTGAAATCCGATGGTGTTTTTCGTAGTAGCCCAAGAGGGTGGTTTACTTTTGGACATGCTTCGTTTGCTTTGCTCTTCTTTTTCGGACACATTTGGCATGGTGCTAGAACCTTGTTCAGAGATGTTTTTGCTGGTATTGACCCAGATTTGGATGCTCAAGTGGAATTTGGGACATTCCAAAAACTTGGGGATCCAACTACAAGAAGGCAAGTAGTCTGATACAAGATTTCTACGGTATCTTTCATCCATCTTTGGTTTTTTATTTGGCATAGGATATCAGAAGAATATTGATTTGAATCACTTCCTTTTCTTTAACTCTTACCCTCTTTTTTTTTTTCTGGGAAATGATCCCAAATGAACAGGTGTGGAAGCTATAATTGTAAACCACAATCAAATCTATGGAAGCATTGGTTTATACATTCCTGTTAGTCTCGACTCTAGGGATAATATTTTTCGCTATTTTTTTTCGAGAACCACCCAAGGTTCCAACTAAAAAGCTGAAATGATTTTTTTATTATTTCAATTGAAGTAATGAGCCTCCCAATACAATATGGGAGGTTCATTATTTCAACTAGTCCCCGTGTTCCTCGAATGGATCTCTGAGTTGTTGAGAGGGCTGCCCAAAAGCGGTATATAAGGCGTACCCTGTAAAGCTTACAAGTAAACCGGATATGGAGATGGCGACTAGGGTTGCTGTTTCCATTATTAGATAATTTCAAGACCACGATGGATCTATGATAAGATCATTTATTTACAACATAATGGTATACAAAGTCAACTGATCTCAACCAATGCAATAGGATTTATGGCTACACAAACAATTGAGGGTAGTTCTAGATCTGGACCAAGACGAACTGTTGTAGGGGATTTATTGAAACCTTTGAATTCAGAATATGGTAAAGTAGCCCCTGGATGGGGAACTACCCCTTTTATGGGTGTCGCAATGGCTCTATTTGCGATATTCTTATCGATTATTTTGGAGATTTATAATTCTTCCGTTTTATTAGATGGAATTTCACCGAGTTAGGTTTATAAGAACCACGAAATCCTATTTCAATAAAAAAATGAATCACTTAGGACTTGAATTTTAAAGTAATTCTGGTAGTTCGACCGTGGAATTCCTTTGTTTCCGTATTTCATTTCCGGAATTATGAGTGTGTGACTTGTTATAATTGATCCTATTGATCGTACAGCAAATAAGTCTGTCATCTCTATCGAGATGGTTCTTCCTCGTCGGATATTCATTCTAATATCTGGAGCACGGAAAATGTCGAATAGCTCAAGAAATATTTGAACTATGATTCATACCTACTATTCAGACCTCGCAACCGGACTCTAAAAAAATTTCAAAGATGTATTTCAAAAATCGAACGAATTTTCCTTCAGATTC